TAAAAAGAACATATTCCATTTAGCTCCTTCATGCCTACTCTAACCAGTTATTTCGGTTTTTTACTAGCGGCTTTAACTATAACTTCCTTTTTATTTATAGGTCTGAACAAGATACGACTTATTTGAAATTAATTGAATGAACAACTTAATAAATCTTTCTGTCGGATTCTTTTAGACTTTTAGAGGTGTCAATTGACATTTTTTGGTTATTGAGATTCCTGGGCAATTCCGATTAATATTGAGGGATAGATATTACCTTTCTTTTTTTTTTTCAAACGAATTGAAATGATTGAAGTTTTTCTATTTGGAATCGTTTTAGGTCTAATTCCTATTACTTTGGCGGGATTATTTGTAACTGCATATTTACAATACAGACGTGGTGATCAGTTGGACTTTTGATTAATTAAACAGTGTTTTATTAACCTCCTGTGGATTAGAGAAAGGAGATCAATTCTAGATTACTGTTTCGTTATTTCAGTCTAATTATAATTCATGAATTCACTTCGCCCTCTCAAGAATGGAATCACGCTCTGTAGGATTTGAACCTACGACATCGGGTTTTGGAGACCCACGTTCTACCGAACTGAACTAAGAGCGCTTTCTTATCACAATAGATAGATAATAGTGTCGTTTTTTGTAACCCAAAACTCTATCTACATCCTGTATGCATACGATATCTATTATATCGAGTATCATAAAAAAATGAGAGATTCCGTCTGTCCAATTTCAACAAATTCCTCCTTACTTCTTAGAGTCAAAGTAATTAGGTAGGGATGACAGGATTTGAACCTGTGACATTTTGTACCCAAAACAAACGCGCTACCAAGCTGCGCTACATCCCTTTTTAATTCAATTAGTTACAATAGTCTAATTGTAAAGAATCCTTGTATTGTTTTCCACATGCCTATTTGATTTATTTCCCATAAAATGACATGATTTATCTTGATATGACATGTCTTGTTTTTGGTCTCATATCATATAAATTTTTTATATATTTATCTATCTGAAAAAACCTGTCGTAAACTCAAAAAAAGAAAATACTTTTCGTGAATGCTCAGTTCCGTAGGTAAGGGTATACTATTATTTTTATAAAAAAATATCTTATCTAACGGATCTTTGTCCATTTTTTTTTAGCTTATGCATTTGGTTTACAAATCCAAGTGATTCTTGACTATCTATATATACATCTGCTCATAGATTAGATATGTATTACCTTTATTTTTTACATTAAATAAATTAAGAAGGAGCGCTTTCAATGCAAGATCTAAAAACATATCTTTCCGTAGCACCGGTACTAAGTACTCTATGGTTTGGGTCTTTAGCCGGTCTATTAATAGAAATCAATCGGTTTTTCCCAGATGCGTTGACATTCCCCTTTTTTTCATTCTAGTTATTAACATGGAAAAGGGGTAATGAGGATTAGAGAAAGAATCCATTTTCTGTGACTAATACCCCCCTTTATTTTCATTCGAGTCTGAACTCTAGTTTTGTTGAAGTTGAATCTACTTTATCTTCTTTATTGCCCTATTTAAATTAATATATTAGGGCAATAAAGAAGATAAAAAGGGGGGGAATATCAAAAACAAGGTGGGTTTAGCATAAAAGTATTATACACGATACTTAAAAAAAATAACTCAAAAAAAAAATACTGTACGTATTAATTTAGTTCGAGACTTTTTGAATACGCTTAATATATAGACTATTATTACTCTATTGATTGCAACGAATTCTATCTATATTTTTTCTTTTTCTTTCTGCTTCACTTCGGGTCGAAAATAAAAAGAAAAAATTGTTTGAATCCACAATCCAAAAAATAAAAAGGAGGTTCATGGCTAAGGGGAAAGATGTCCGAGTTAAAGTTATTTTGGAATGTAATAGTTGTGTTCGAAAGAGTGTTAAAAAGAGTTTTAATAAGGAATCAAGGGGCATTTCCAGATATATTACTCAAAAGAATCGACACAATACACCTAGTCGGTTAGAATTTAGAAAATTCTGTCCCTATTGTTACAAACATACAATTCATGGAGAGATAAAGAAATAACATAGATCGAACCGAACGTCTGGCTATCATCCTTTGAATTCAATGAAGGGTCCAAAACAAAATGATTTTCATTTATATATTATTTACTATACTATTTACTATTACTATTTTTTTTTATATTTAATATTTAATTTAATATTATATATTATAATTATTATATATTATTATATATAAATATATAATATTTAAATATAAAAATAAATAAAAGAGAAATAAACAAACCAAATCCTATTTCGCCTGGACCTAAAAAAATTAGAATTATAATTAATATAATTATAATAATATAATTAAGAAGTAGGATTTTCGGTATAAGGCAGAAATTAAACAAACTATGGATAAATCCAAGCGACCCTTTATTAAATCCAAGCGATCTTTTCGTAGGCGTTTGCCCCCGATCCAACCGGGGGATCGAATTGATTATAGAAACATGAGTTTAATTAGTCGATTTATTAGTGAACAAGGAAAAATATTATCTAGGCGAGTAAATAGATTAACCTTGAAACAACAACGATTAATTACGATTGCTATAAAACAAGCTCGTATTTTATCGTTGTTACCTTTTCTTAATAATGAGAAACAATTTGAAAGAAATGAGTCGACTACTAAAACTTATAGTTTTAGAACCAAAAAGAAATAAAAAATGAAAAAAAAAATAATAATATACTTTTTCTTTATTTAATTGATAATAATAAAATGGAATTGAATCAAAAAAGGAATCAGAACTCAAACATGGATTGCCGCTTTGTTCTAAAAAACCCAAGACTACCGATTTTTTTGTCTTATCGTAAGATAATCAAAAATCGTAAAAAATCTTTTTGATTTTGAATGGATTTGTTGATTTTTATTTATATTTATTTATCGTTATCGTATTTTAGCAGACTCATTTCTACTCTATACTCCCGGAGAATAAACTCCGGGGAATTTAATTTAAATCATTTCGGAGTATTCTTTCGAATCTTATTTTTTTATGATCTCATTTGAAATCATATAAAGACAAGTCCTATTTAATATAGCTATTTGTGCAAGTACTTTACGATTAAGAAGCAACTGTCTCTTGTACAGATCATTTATAAATTGACTATAATTATAGTATACCCCCCTTTCGCGAATTGCTGCGTTTATCCGAGTGATCCATAAACGCCGAAAATCTCTCTTTTGCCTATCTCTATCCCTATGAGACGAAACTAAAGCTCTTATTTTCTGTTGAGCAATGGTTCGAGTAAGTCGTGAATGAGCCCCTCGAAAGGTTGATGCAACTAAACGCATTTTTGTTCTACGTCTCCGAGCTATATATCCTCGTCTAACTCTAGTCATTGAATAAATGAAACTTTGATGAATAACTAATTGATTTTATTTCGTTAAGTTATTCTTTTCTCCCCTGCTGGTCTATTAATAACAAAACGGATTTTTCCAATGTATAAAAAAAATCCCAATGGCTTTGGCTGCTATAACCTTCCCGACCACGATTTTCTTTCTTTTTTTTTTCGGCATTTCGTCTTGAAACAAGATAAAAAACTAAGAAATTTTAGTTTAAATGGAAATTTGAAATTCAATTTAAATATAGATAAATAAAAAAGAAATAGTGGGTTCCTTCGTTTCTATGGTTCCTTCTTAAACGGTGAGGTCCTCTCTATACACCGGAGCCCCTTACTTCATTTATGTATATTGATAACTTGTACAGTTCAAACTTGTTTTGGCTCTACCCATGAATTATCCAGTAATAGATCTTTCACAATTAGATCCACCTATACAGTAACGGCATTTCATTTTGAAGGTTAGTTGGATAGCTGACCCTATTAGTCCGTTCTTGCAAATAAATAGAGCATAATTTATTTCTCTTAAATAAAAAATTCCCTGCTAAATGGATAACGTTAACGTTACCAATGGGAAATTTTTTTGAATTTACACTAATAGAAACCATAAATTTCATACACAATAGATGATATAGATTTTTTTTAGAGAGTCACTTGAGTTTTTCCATTTTATTCTATGTCATCCGTACGGATCATTGATACTGGAAAAATCTTTTTTTTTCATTGACTTTTGTTCCAGCTCATAATCTGAACGAGTCACACATACACCCTAGTACATGTTCCTCGGCGCTGAGGGCATCCCCGAAGAGCGGGGGATTTCGTGACATTTCTGATTGGCTGTCTTGTGTTTCTAATAAGTTGTTTAATAGTTGGCATGCTGAATTATATACATAATGAACTGGTTTAGATCAATCCTAACCGAATGCATTTTTAGTTAATAGAATCTTAAGAGAAACTTAGTGACAAGATAAAATTTAAAACAAAAGAACTTTTTTATTTGTTTTATTCGACCGCTACAAGATCAACAATTCCATGAGCTTGGGCTTCTGTTGCTGACATAAACACATCCCTTTCCATATCTTCGGATACAACCCATACAGGTTTGCCCGTTCTTTGTACATAAACTCTTGTGAGGGTTTCGCGCAATTTCAATAGTTCTTCCGCTTCCAAGACAAATTCTCCCGTTTGAGCCTCATAAAAAGAGCTAGCAGGTTGATGAATCATTACCCTGATTGTATACCTTAAAGGGGGTTCTTCTATCTCGCGCGACGAGGCGAAGAGAAAAATACAGAATAAAATAAAATATAGAATAGAATTGAACAACCGTACGTGCATTTTTTTCGCATTGCATACGGCTTTATAATGGAATTAACTTTTTCCGTGAAAGAAAGAAAAAAAATATCGATACGATCCCGATCAGTAAATGATCCAATTACCACCCTTCTTTTCGTAGGAGTTTAAAAATACTATGATGGCTCCGTTGCTTTATATTTAGTTCGTCTATAATTCAGCAATCCCAAAGTTTCTTTTTGATCCGAAAAATAAGGAAAAAAGACTTTTTTTGTACTCTTTCAAACATAAATTTTTTTTAAGAGTCTTTGGGTATGAAAAAAGTTTGTGACGCTGAAACGAGCTCCCAATAAAAAAAATCAAGAAGCTTCTTCATCTCATACTACCCCTTCGATACATAATCTAATGTTTTGAAAAAAAAAAATAGAGAAACAAATTTCTCATATCGAATTCAAAGTGCCATGCTATTATTACTTAATTTAAAATATGGTGAAGGCATAGTATTCTTTTTTCTCTCAAATAAAAAACTCATTGGCGCTAAGCGTGAGGGAATGCTAAACGTTTGGTAATTTCTCCTCCAACTAGTATAAAAGATCCCATTGAAGCAGCTAACCCCATACATATTGTATGTACATCTGGTCGCACAAATTGCATAGTATCATAAATAGCTACTCCAGGTATTACCCAGCCGCCAGGAGAATTTATAAACAAATACAAATCTTTGGTATCATCCTCGATACTGAGATATACCATAAGACCAATAAGTTGATTCGAGATCTCGCTATCGACCTCTTGACCTAAAAAAAGTAATCTTTCGCGATAAAGTCGGTTGATTAGGATAAAATGGTATCCCTTAGAAACCGTACATGCAACGTTTTATGCATACGGTTCAAAAAAATTGTGAAAAAAAATCAATGTGTAGATTCGATTCATTTTTTATTTTGGTAGAGGTTTTCAAAATTAAAATTATAATTATAATGTTATAACTAGTTTTCAAGAAATATTACTTTTTGTGCCTTTAAACAAACCCAATTACTCATATATAGTATTATTATATTATATTTTATATTATAATAATAATAATTCGACTAAAAAAAAATAGAATTTACTAAACTTATCGAACTTCCTTTTCAGTGATGTATCAGTTCATCGAGATCCAATCCAAATCACGATGTCATTTTCTTGTTCTTGAATGGGCCTTTTTAATTCTTTTAGGTTTATGCTCTACTCCGGGTAAAGATCTGCCCGATTTCGATTTGCACATATAGGACAAATTTTTCCAATACCGCATGTGTTTTTTTTTCATTCGTCAAATTAAATATTCAACATATTTATTACTTTATTCGAATTCGAATGATGAAATCCCGTTTGTTTATTCTATCTTGTTTATGTTTATTTTAGTTTAGATTTGAATTTAAAATAAAAACCGTTAGTTAAAAGTCAAAGTAATTAAAATGTATAATACAAGTAGTAATCGTCAATATATTCCCAATTGGAATGGGTTTTTTGATAAACGGAGCCTGGATACTTCATTATTTTCGTCCAACCGAGCCAACCATAAATTATTCGAATTGCTAATGTTAATCGGAATCCCCCGAAAACTCAAAAAAGCATCTAATTGCCTTTCACGCTCCAAATTTATTATGATTCAATCAAAATTTATTGGGCGAAAGGGAGGATATCTCAATCGGGCGAGAGAACGGGGAAATCCCATATGACCCAATATATCTGACAAGTCGCACTATACGTCAACCCAAGATGCATCTTCCTCTCCAGGACTTCGAAAGGGAACTTTTGGAACACCAATAGGCATTAAATCAAAGAAAAAATGAAGTACTATGGTTCACTTTGATGTGAAAACGTAATAATAGAATTATTGTCTTCATAATATTAATCTTATTATCATATGTTATGCATAGATTATAAAAGTTTAGTTTAAAATGAAGACAGAATAAATAAAGGAGATTTCTTAGGAATATAACCTCCCAAGAATTCCCAAATAGCAAATTCTTTACTGATACAAGATGATCTTAACTTCCCATTGCGTATTGATACTTATCGGATATAGAATAGATTTGTTTCTCTTTGTTCCTACAAACATAATCCGTCCATTATTACCAACAGAATAGAACAAACCTGAACCCTTGTTCCGAGATAATCCATTGAACAAAAGGGGTCCATTGCATAATCATAGTCTTTTCTAATGCAATAAAGTTACATAGTGTCATTTTTCTTTGATAAAGGGGTATTTCCATGGGTTTGCCTTGGTATCGTGTTCATACTGTCGTATTGAATGATCCCGGTCGGTTGATTTCTGTCCATATAATGCATACAGCTCTGGTTGCCGGTTGGGCTGGTTCGATGGCTCTATATGAATTAGCCGTTTTTGATCCCTCTGATCCTGTTCTTGATCCAATGTGGAGACAGGGTATGTTCGTTATACCTTTCATGACTCGTTTAGGAATAACCAATTCATGGGGCGGTTGGAGTATTACAGGGGGGACTATAACGGATCCGGGTATTTGGAGTTACGAAGGTGTGGCCGGAGCACATATTGTATTTTCTGGTTTGTGCTTTTTAGCCGCTATTTGGCATTGGGTGTATTGGGATCTAGAAATATTTTCGGATGAACGGACAGGAAAACCCTCTTTGGATTTGCCTAAGATTTTTGGAATTCATTTATTTCTTTCCGGAGTGGCTTGTTTTGGTTTTGGCGCATTTCATGTAACAGGCTTGTATGGTCCCGGAATTTGGGTATCTGACCCTTATGGACTGACTGGAAAAGTACAACCTATAAGTCCAGCATGGGGTGTGGAAGGTTTTGATCCTTTTGTTCCAGGAGGAATAGCCTCTCATCATATTGCAGCAGGGACATTAGGGATATTAGCGGGTCTATTCCATCTTAGTGTCCGTCCGCCCCAACGTCTATACAAAGGATTACGTATGGGCAATATTGAAACCGTTCTTTCTAGTAGTATCGCTGCTGTCTTTTTTGCAGCTTTTGTTGTTGCCGGAACTATGTGGTATGGTTCAGCAACGACTCCGATCGAATTATTTGGCCCCACCCGTTATCAATGGGATCAAGGATACTTTCAGCAAGAAATATACCGAAGAGTAAGTGCTGGGCTAGCTGAAAATAAAAGTTTATCCGAAGCTTGGTCGAAAATTCCTGAGAAATTAGCTTTTTATGATTACATCGGCAATAATCCGGCAAAAGGCGGATTATTTAGAGCAGGCTCGATGGACAATGGCGATGGAATAGCTGTTGGATGGTTAGGACACCCCATTTTTAGAGATAAAGACGGACGTGAACTTTTTGTACGCCGTATGCCTACCTTTTTTGAAACATTTCCTGTTGTTTTGATAGATGGGGACGGAATTGTTAGGGCTGACGTTCCTTTTAGAAGAGCAGAATCTAAGTATAGTGTTGAACAAGTAGGTGTAACTGTTGAGTTTTATGGTGGTGAACTCAACGGAGTCAGTTATAGCGATCCCGCCACTGTAAAAAAATATGCTAGACGTACTCAATTGGGTGAAATTTTCGAATTAGACCGTGCTACTTTGAAATCTGATGGTGTTTTTCGTAGTAGTCCAAGGGGTTGGTTTACTTTTGGACATGCTTCCTTTGCCCTACTCTTCTTCTTTGGACACATTTGGCATGGGGCTAGAACCTTGTTCAGAGATGTTTTTGCTGGTATTGACCCCGATTTGGATGCTCAAGTAGAATTTGGAGCATTCCAAAAACTTGGAGATCCAACTACAAGAAGACAAGAAGTCTAATATAATATTTTTTCCTATATTTTTGTTGTGATTTGACATAGGATACTAAAAAAATCTTGATTGGAATCATCGTTCTTTTTTTTATCATTATCGAGAAAATAATCTCGAGTAAACAGGTATGGAAGCTATAATTGTAAACCACAATCAAATCTATGGAAGCATTGGTTTATACATTTTTATTAGTCTCGACTCTAGGGATAATTTTTTTCGCTATCTTTTTTCGGGAACCTCCTAAAGTTCCAACTAAAAAGGTGAAATGATTTTTCATTAGATCAATTGACGTAATGAGCCTTCGAATATCATTCCAATATCAAATATCAAAATATCAGAAGGCTCATTACTTCAACTAATCCCCGTGTTCCTCGAAAGGATCTCTTAATTGTTGAGAGGGTTGCCCAAAAGCGGTATATAAGGCATACCCAGTAAAACTGACAAGTAAACCAGATATAAAGATGGCGACTAGGATTGCTGTTTCCATTATTATAAAATTGCAAGACCCCAATGGATCTATAATAAAATCATTTATTTACAATGGAATGATATACAAAGTCAACAGATCACAATAAAAAAATAGGATTTATGGCTACACAAACTGTTGAGGGTAGTTCTAGATCTCGCCCAAAACCAACTAACGTAGGGGTTTTATTGAAACCGTTGAATTCGGAATATGGTAAAGTAGCTCCCGGATGGGGAACTACTCCTTTGATGGGAGTTGCAATGGCTTTATTTGCAATATTCCTATGTATTATTTTGGAAATTTATAATTCTTCTGTTTTATTGGATGGAATTTCAATGAATTAAATCCACAAGAAAAGGGAATGCAAAAGAACCAACAAGGTCTATCCTTTCAATACAAAATAAAATAAATTTTTAGGGATACCGTTTTTATTTGTAACGCCCTTTTTGGTAGTTCGATCGCGGAATTTCTTTCTTTCTGTATTTCCGGAATATGAGTGTGTGACTTGTTATAATGGATCCTATTGATAGTACAGAGAACGAGTCTGCCATCTTATCATGATAGAGATGGTTCTATTTCGTCGGATATTTTTTTGTATCTGGAACACAGAATAGTTAAAATAGATGAAGAAATCTTTGAACTATGATTCATATTTATTTAATATAATATTCAGACCTCGCGATCGGATTCAATCAATTTTGGCCTTTTCAAAAAAATAATTAGACGTTAAAAATCGAAAGATTTTTATTCTTTCAAATTCCTTAATACCTATAATTAATACCTATAATATAATTATTTAAATCTTTTAATAAATAATAAACAGACAACTTTTTTTGGTATTTTTATTCATTATACCTCTCCTATTGATTGAATAAGTGATGATCCAATGGTTCTTACTCAAATAATCTTTGGGCTTAGCTTTTAGGGTTTACTGAGTCATCGTGGTTATAGTATGAATCTGGTGTTTCAATCAATTCATAGGGTCTTAACAAGAAAAATTCCTATCACTGATAAAAAAGCCATATTATACAAAAATAATACCAAACTAAAGACAACGAAAAAATAGGAAAAGAGAATATTCAAGAGGCCTGTAGTAACAATTAACAAAAAGATGGATGA